TTCTATAGGAATAAAAAATTCCTTTCCAATTTCATATTTATCAACAACAACTTCTCTTATCATTTATCCCCTTATCATCTATCCCATAGATCTATTACAAATTCATGAATCGTACTATGGATTTTTCTATTTCATTTCAACGGTATAATGATTATTCCATCCCTTTTCTTTCCTCCTTGGATCATAACCAAATCAAAATTTCTCGAGTTATAAGAATCCATAGTAAAATAAAGTCCTTGGTTATTCAACTTAGATGAAATAGTAATAGTTCTGCTCATTTGTATACTACGAAATTTATATGAAATTCAATCTGATTCAAAAGTCTCCTATCTCTCTTTGTCCGAAAAGAATACAATTTGAGCGGAAGGTACATATCTTTTTAGTTAGAATTTTTATTTTTTTATGTTATTCTGTAATGTACAGTTCCTTTGTTTGTGGGATCATTTTCCCCGAGCCGAGGGGGTAATGAGAAGAATTATAGAATGGATTGCTAATTATGCCTAGATCTCGGATAAATGGAAATTTTATTGATAAGACCTCTTCGATTATAGCCAATATTTTATTACGAATAATTCCGACAACTTCAGGAGAAAAAAAGGCATTTACCTATTATAGAGATGGTGTGATTTGATTCTTTTTTCTTGTTTTTTTTTTTTTTTAGCCCTCATTTCATTCTTACGAGAAAAGACGTGGTTCGGAATAGAAAGAACCCAATTTTTTAAATAAAGTTACGCTTAGTGAAGGTAAAGTTTGGAGATAGAACAATTCCTTCTGTCGTGTATCCTCGATTGATCCAGCCTCAGATACTTTAATTTACTTTAAATATCGATTTTAGTATTGAACAAAAGGTTACACCTATAGGTTCTGTATTGCGGGGCAATCCTACTCCAATAGTACCAATAGGCGGCATAGGGGAAGAAGCACTACACTAGGAATCAACAACACGAAAACTTTGTTATTTTGTTATAAATTGCTCTTTTCCTTATCGGTATCGGGCCTAACAAGAATGGTTGGGACAACAAACATCCATCTCGTTCGTACTTTGGATACCCGTATAACCATCAAAGATCGTTGAAGTGACTAATTCCTGGAAATAGTAGGCGTTGAGGACAAAGAAATCGTTGGAGTTACCATGTCTATCTAGCACTAATATGATTGGTGTTAAGAAAAAAAACCTCTTGCGGGAAGGCTGGCTAGAGATTTCTTGTAAAAATACCAGCTCCTGTCAGTTCATAATAAGAATAGGGAATTTTGGATTCCATGGATTATTCCCCTTAGTACTATGCACAGAAGGGGGGAGCCGTATGAGATGAAAATCTCACGTACGGTTCTGGAGCGGAGATTTTTTGAATAAAATGAACGACCGTAACGGATGTCGGCTCAATCCGAAGGAAATTATGCGGAAGCTTTACAGAATTATTATGAAGCTACGCGACCAGAAATTGATCCCTATGATCGAAGTTATATACTCTATAACATAGGCCTTATACACACAAGCAACGGGGAGCATACAAAGGCTTTGGAATATTATTTCCGGGCACTAGAACGAAACCCATTCTTACCACAAGCTTTTAATAATATGGCCGTGATCTGTCATTACGTGCGACTATCTCCACTATAGAAAGAAGGAAAAAAATATCAAATTGGCTAGTCAATACTAGAAAAAAATAGGCTTTCTACATATGCATCGTCCAAAGCAACGATTTTTATCAGCTGTAGCAAGGAAAGAAACTTCATGATAACAAAAAAAAGGAAGAAAATAAGTACGGCCTACATATTATACTCTATGGATAAAGGATCGAATTGATAAAGAAAGCACCGTAAAGATCAATTAGCGAGCTTTTGGGTTCGATACAATTAAGAACTGCTTACTTATGTCACGATATGGGATATAAAGTTAGGAATCAACTTATGTAATAGAGTCGATCCACTAAAGTATTGAGCAGCGGTGTAGCATCAGATCCCAAAGATAGTAAGTTCTTTTTTCTTATGGAAGAAAGTCTTTTTCAAAGATTCTATATAAATAAATTTCATATATGAAACCGAGATAGTTACCTTTCAGAAAATTATAACGATATAGGGGATATCTATGCTTCATTTTTCTGAAGGTGGGAGAAAAGCTAAAACTAATTAATTATTGATCAAAATTATAATTTGAAACTTATGTAATTAACTTCTTCTGGTTAACCCAAGAAAAATGGGATAGATTTATCATAAATCTAATTCAGTTAGCATAGGGTAAATTCAAATGAGACCGCAAAAAGAATTGATTGTTGAGCCGTATGAGGTAGGAAACTCTCAAGTACGGTTCTAAGGGAAGGAATTGACCCACCTATCCCAACCGGGGAGAACAGGCCATTCTGCAGGGTGATTCTGAAATTGCGGAGGCTTGGTCCGATCAAGCTGCTGAGTATTGGAAACAAGCTATAGCGCTTACTCCAGGTAATTATATTGAAGCACATAATTGGTTGAAGATCACGAGGCGTTTCGAATAAAAAAA